GAGAAGTATCCAAAAAACATGTCTTATTTTTTCAATAATCCATATTTGTAGCAATGAAATACTATTGTCCTCCCCGATATATGATCAATTACAAATATCTATGATATGTCTTCTCTATAAAGGACCGGAAATACCTTGCTTACGTATCATTGGAAAGTGCATTAACATAAATACGGCAGTAAGGAGAGGCAATACAAAAGTGTGTAAACTATAAAAACGAGTTAAAGTGGATTGGCCCACACTAGCACTTCCACGTAATAACTCTACTAAAGGCGATCCTATTACAGGAATAGCTTCAGGTACGCCTGTCACGATTTTTACTGCCCAATAACCAATTTGGTCCCGAGGTAAGGAATAACCAGTTACACCAAAAGATGCAGTCAATACAGCCAAAACCACACCCGTAACCCAAGTTAATTCGCGAGGTTTTTTAAATCCACCTGTGAGATACACACGAAATACGTGCAGGATCATCATGAGAACCATCATACTTGCTGACCATCGATGAACTGATCGGATTAACCAACCAAAGTTGGCCTCAGTCATGATGTATTGAACAGAGGAAAAAGCCTCTGTAACGGTTGGACGATAGTAAAAAGTCATAGCAAAACCCGTAGCTACTTGTACTAGAAAACAAGTAAGTGTGATCCCCCCTAAACAATAAAATATGTTGACATGAGGAGGAACATATTTACTAGTTATATCATCTGCAATCGCCTGAATCTCAAGACGTTCCTCAAACCAATCGTATACTTTATTGAGATAGGTAACCCAATGGAACTCCCCCTCTGAGAACCGTATATGAGAATTTCATCTCGTACGGCTCAAGCGGAAACACACAAATACTGATTTCAACGGATATATAATAGAAAATGAAAAACTTCATTAACCACTTGATTCGATTTGCCTCGAAGATACGAAGTAACAAAAATCCGGAATCTCTTCTTTGTGATGATAATGCCAAAAAATATCAAGTTGGCTCATCTGTCTTTCTTTATGTTGATCGTTACAGGCCTCTTGAATCTTCTCTTCCCTATTTTTTATTTGTTATTTGATTTATTGTTTTTTTTTTTTGTGCGTACTGCGGATTTACTCTTGTTTTACTATTGATAGGAATTCTCTTGTTGAGACCCTATGAATCAATTGAAACCTCAGATTCATACTAGAACCACGATGATTTAGCCTCAAGCTAAACTCAAAGGTTCTCTGAGTAAGAACCTTTGATGATCACTTATTGAATGAATGGATGTAATGACTCAACAAAATCTAGAGAAAGAGTTATCCTTCGGTCAAAATAAATCTGAAGGAATAAAATTCGTTTGATTTAGGAAATACCTATTTGAATTTTTTTTGAGTCCGGTTGCGAGGTCTGAATAAATAGTAGGTATGAATCATAGTTCAAATATTTCTTTTCTTGATCTATTCTATATATTCCGTGCTCCAGATACTAGAATAAATATCCGACGAGGTAGAATCATCTTGATAGAGATAACAGGTCCATTCTATGTATTATCAATAGGATCAATTATAACAAGTCACACACTCATATTCCGGAAATACCGAAACAAAAAAATTCCACGGTCGAACTACCAGAATAGAATGGTCTAGAAATCCAAGTCTAAAGTAATTTTTTCTTTGATTGAAAGACTAGGACTTCATAGTTCTTATAAACCTAACTCATTGAAATTCCATCCAGTAAAACGGAAGAATTATAAATTTCCAAAATAATAGATAGGAATATCGCAAATAGAGCCATTGCGACCCCCATAAGTGGTGTAGTCCCCCATCCCGGAGCTACTTTACCATATTCCGAATTCAATGGTTTCAATAAATCCCCTACAGTAGTTCGTCTTGGCCCAGATCTAGAACTATCCTCAACGGTTTGTGTAGCCATAAATCCTATTTAATGATTGGTTGAGATCTGTTGACTTTGTATACTATTCCGTTGTAGTTGTAAATAAACGATCTTATCGTAGATCCATTGTGATCTTGAAATTATCTAAAAATGGAAACAGCAACCCTAGTCGCCATCTCCATATCCGGTTTACTTGTAAGCTTTACTGGGTACGCCTTATATACCGCTTTTGGGCAACCCTCTCAACAACTAAGAGATCCATTCGAAGAACACGGGGACTAGTTGAAGTAATGAGCCTCCCAATATGGGAGGCTCATTACTTCAATTAAATTATTTCGAAAGGTTATTTCATTTTTTTAGTCGGAACCTTAGGTGGTTCTCGAAAAAAGATAGCGAAAAAAATTATCCCTAAAGTCGAGACTAAAAGGAATGTATAAACCAATGCTTCCATGGATTCGATCGTGGTTTACAATTATAGCTTCCACACCTATTCATTTGGGATCATTTATCATATCATATAAAGAAAGAAAAAAAGTCAAAGAAAGGTGATTCAAGTCAAGATTTCTCTGATACCCAATGTCAAATAAAAAAAAAATAGAGGCGAAAGATACCACAACAATGTCGTATCAGACTACTTGTCTCCTTGTAGTTGGATCTCCAAGTTTTTGGAATGCTCCAAATTCCACTTGAGCATCCAAATCTGGATCAATACCAGCAAAAACATCTCTGAACAAGGTTCTAGCGCCATGCCAAATGTGTCCGAAAAAGAAGAGCAAAGCAAACGTAGCATGCCCAAAAGTGAACCAACCCCTTGGACTGCTACGAAAAACACCATCGGATTTCAAAGTAGCCCGATCTAATTCAAAAATTTCACCTAATTGGGCACGTCTAGCATATTTTTTCACAGTAGCAGGATCAGAATAACTTACTCCATTAAGTTCGCCACCATAGAACTCAACAGTAACACCTACTTGTTCAACACTATACTTTGATTCTGCCCTTCTAAAAGGAACATCAGCTCTCACAATTCCGTCTTCATCTACCAAAACTACCGGAAATGTTTCAAAAAAAGTAGGCATACGACGTACAAAAAGCTCGCGCCCTTCTTTATCTCTAAAGACGGGGTGTCCTAACCATCCAACAGCAATTCCATCCCCATTGTCCATTGAGCCTGCTCTGAATAATCCCCCCTTTGCCGGATTATTACCAATATAATCATAAAAAGCTAATTTTTCGGGAATTTTAGACCAAGCTTCCGATAAACTAAGATTTTCGGCTAGCCCGGCACTAACTCTTCGATATATTTCTTGCTGAAAGTATCCCTGATCCCACTGATAACGAGTAGGACCAAATAATTCGATTGGGGTAGTTGCTGAACCATACCACATAGTTCCAGCAACAACAAAAGCTGCAAAAAAAACAGCAGCGATACTACTGGAAAGTACAGTTTCAATATTGCCCATACGTAATCCTTTGTATAGACGTTGAGGCGGACGAACACTAAGATGGAATAGGCCTGCTAATATGCCCAATGTACCCGCTGCAATATGATGAGAGGCTATTCCTCCCGGAACAAAAGGATCAAAACCTTCCGCGCCCCACGCTGGATTTACAGATTGTACTTTTCCAGTTAGTCCATAAGGATCGGACACCCATATTCCAGGACCATACAAACCTGTTACATGAAATGCGCCAAAGCCAAAGCAAGCTACCCCTGAGAGAAATAAATGAATTCCAAAGATCTTGGGCAAATCCAAAGAAGGTTTTCCCGTACGTTCATCACAGAATATTTCTAGGTCCCAATATACCCAATGCCAGATAGCTGCCAAGAAGCACAAACCGGAAAACACTATGTGTGCCCCTGCCACACCTTCATAACTCCAAATACCCGGATTTGTTATAGTTCCTCCTGAAATACTCCAACCGCCCCACGAATTGGTTATTCCTAAACGAGTCATGAAGGGTATAACGAACATACCTTGTCTCCACATCGGATCAAGAACGGGATCAGAGGGATCAAAAACCGCTAATTCATATAAAGCCATCGAACCAGCCCAACCAGAAACTAGAGCTGTATGCATTATATGAACAGAAAGCAATCGACCGGGATCATTCAATACGACAGTATGAACACGATACCAAGGTAAACCCATGGAAATACCTCTTTATCAAAGAAAAATAGACACTATGCCACTTTATTTTATCGCATTGGAAAAGACTATATATATATACTAACCATGTACCTAACCTTTTCAGTAGATTCCGTATCGGAAAGGATTAATATTTATTCCATTCCATTGAAAATAACGTGAAAATAACGGAACAATTTTGTTCGTAAGAACAAAGAGAAGCAGATCTATTCTATACCCGATAAGTACCAATACGCAATGGGAGGATTGGTCCCATTTTTGGGGAACGAATGGATAGATACTTGTTTATCATTCGAACGATCGATTTCTTCGTTCAAATTTTTTCTTTATTCATTCTGTCTTACTCTATAAACTTTCCAATCTATGTATCAAATAGAATAAAGAGAAAAAAGGGATGAAGACAATAAACCATTGATTGTTACGTTTCCATATTAAAGTGAAGTATAGTACTAAATTTTTTTCTTTAATTTAATGCCCATTGGTGTTCCAAAAGTACCTTTTCGGAGTCCTGGAGAGGAAGATGCGGTTTGGGTTGACATATAGTGCGACTTGTCAGACATATTGGGTCATATGGGATTTACCCGTTCTCTCCCCTGATCGAGATATCCTCTGTTTCGCCCAAGAGATATTGTATTGAGTGAGGCATCAATCAATCATTCGGAGCGTGAAGTGCAATTAGATCAATTTATTTTATATTGGGGATCAATATTATCAATTTAGAAGAATTTATGGTTTACTTGGACTGATAAAATAAAGTATCCAGGCTCCGTTCAGAAAATACCAAATCGATAACAAATTGTTAATATAATATATGTATGATTACCACTTGTATCATAAATGATTCTTATACCTACTATTACTTTATACCTACTATTACTATAGTAGTGATAGTAGTGATCCCAAATTGCCGACCAACGGAATAGTATGATGAATACATCAAATAGTTTTGGGAAAGCAAGACAAAAAAAAAGGAAGTCATAACAAAAAAATGGTAC